GGACACGCAGGTGTAAATTAATCTATTTAGGATTCGGGTAAGACGGGAACATGGATTCCACGAGTTTGAATTCAAATTCAAAAAAGTCGGGCGGTCTTTTCATCATATGTTCAAAATCTTCCTATTTAGAGAAGTTAGTTATTTAGAAAAACCTTCCGCCCCATATCTATTTTCTATTTTATCAAAATTTGAATTTTCAACGATTCTATCTATTCTTCTTTATCTCGTAAATGGGGTAGTCTAATTTTTTATGAATTTTTCTATAGATTTCTGAATTCTAACTATATTTAGTGCTAATAAAAATTTAGTGCTAATAAAATGGACTCAAACTCAATAGAATTAAGTCTCTTAATGAGTTATGAGTTAGGTTAAAATAAAAAAAAAAAAAACAGGAACAACTTCATCTGGACTTCTTTGGTTTTGTGCCTAGGCAGTTTGGATCCTCGATCAGAATCCCCCTTTTAATTTCTGTTATGTCCCATTATTCCCATAGAATGGGTGAGCAGATAAGAATTAATCATTAATGGGAGGTATTAAAATATCTGCGTCTGCCCGAATCACATTACCAAAAATTTAACAAAAATCCAGTGTTATATGTTATATATGTAATTATATATTTAATATATTTAACAACCGATGTATTTTCTTTGAATCTCATTTTTGGGTATTTCGTGTTGGGCCCTAATGAAAAATTGTAAATCTATGTCACACTTGAGACGGTGGTACTTTATATTTTTTATTATTTTTTATTCACTTTCTATTTATGGCAAGATAAAATGTTACTTAATCCCCGGTTAAACAAAATACATATAAATACATATAAAATGAGGAAAAGTTTATCGTATATGTATTTCTTGTTCTATTTCAATAATAAAAAAAGTCTTTCGATTTTTGTGTGAAAAGGGTTTGTGATACTAAAATTTCAATTTGAAATATAGACTATTTAGAGTGGTGACAAGACAGTTGTTCAGTCGATTTGATAGATACGAAAACCCCTCCCTTCCCTATTTTTTTGTTTGATCTAGTTTATTAATTTAATTCAATTAAGAAGGACTTATCTTTTCTATGATGATCAAATGGGGTCCTTACTGTCAATTTTCTTCAAATAATTAATGATAGGAACTTTAATTTTTTTTTTAATTATGAATGTTTTTTAAAATTATGAATAGTTTTAATGATTACTTAAAAGTTAAGTGGAATCTTTGATAGAGGTCTTACTAAAACGTCTTCATAAAAATCTTTACCGATCTATATATATATCTATAAAAAGAGTATAGATTACGACGTCTATGCACTAATTGAACCAATGACTATTCATGATTCCATAATTGAATCAATTCCATACCGGTTCCAAATTAGAGGAATGTTATGCTAAAACTTCGTTTGAAACGATGTGGTAGAAAGCAACGTGCGACTTGAAGGACACGATCCATTGTGGATTCTTTATTATATCCACCCTTTTCTATTTCTATAGGAATGAAGGTGCTCTTGGCTCGACATCATTTGGTAATGGAAATAGTCCAGGATGGAGCTCGAGTAGAAAGTATTAATTGATTTCTCGGAACAAGAATCTAGGGTTAATGCAAATCAATAAATTGGAACAACTTCGTGAATATAGCTTCGATATAAAAATGGAAAGGATCCCATTCGAGCAAGTTTCCCATTCAAAAGGAAATTTGTTGGAATTAATCAAACTTTTTCGACCCAAAGTGTATCACGCGAGAATCAATTGTCCGTAAGATTCTTTGATAGAAGGAAATCCAAAAAGGGGTATGTTGCTGCCATTTTGAAAGGATTAAGAAGCACCGAAGTAATGTCTAAACCCAATGATTGATAAAGGATCCCAGAACAAGGAAACACCATTTTAATTGTCTCAATAACTGAGCCCAACTTAAGATAAGAAATCCAAATTTTAAACGAGACAAATAAGGGGGTAAAGACCACTCAATAAATGAAATTGCCTAATGATTTTTCTTTGAGCTATTAATGATTTTTCTTTGAGCTATTTAAGAGTTATCTAACTTGAGTTATGAGTACGAATGATTTCTTTTTCATTTTCAGGAACGAAAAAGAAAAAAGACTTAAATCTTAGTCTAATTGATTTGATGATTTTATGGACCCTTTTGTGATTTATTAGAATTCCATACATAGATAAAACTTTGAATCAAATTCTTTTTTCTCGAGCCGTACGAGGAGAAAACTTCCTATACGTTTCTAGGAGGGGTATTGTTCATCTATATCTATCTCAATGAGCTGTCTATCGAATCGTTGCAATTGATGTTCGATCCCGAAGAGAAGGAAAAGATCTTCAGAAAGTGGGTTTTTATGATCCGATAAAGAATCAAACTAATTTAAACGTTACTGCTATTCTATATTTCCTTGAAAGGGGTGCTCAACCTACAGGAACTGTTCAGGATATTTTTAAAAAGGCGGGGGTTTTTAAGGAACTTCGCCCTAATCAAACGAAATTCAATTAAGGAAAGAAAAAAGGGGGGTAGTG